GCTAACGTAGCTTAACTAAAGCATAACACTGAAGATGTTAAGATGGGCCCTAGAAAGCCCCGCAGGCACAAAAGCTTGGTCCTGACTTTACTATCAGCTTTGGCCAAATTTACACATGCAAGTATCCGCAACCCTGTGAGAATGCCCTACAGTTCCCCTCGCTGGGAACAAGGAGCTGGTATCAGGCACAACCCCCTACTTAGCCCATGACACCTTGCTTAGCCACACCCCCAAGGGAACTCAGCAGTGATAAACATTAAGCTATGAGTGAAAACTTGACTTAGTTAAGGCCAACAGAGCCAGCAAAACTCGTGCCAGCCGCCGCGGTTATACGAGAGGCTCAAGTTGATAATCTCCGGCGTAAAGAGTGGTTAAGAAAGCTAACACTAAAGCCGAACATCTTCAAGGCTGTCATACGCACCCGAAGACATGAAGAACCCCTACGAAAGTAGCTTTAAAACTTCTGAACCCACGAAAGCCAGGGCACAAACTGGGATTAGATACCCCACTATGCCTGGCCCTAAACACAAGCAGCTACCTCACACCTGCTGCTCGCCCGGGAACTACGAGCAAAAGCTTAAAACCCAAAGGACTTGGCGGTGCTTTAGATCCACCTAGAGGAGCCTGTTCTAGAACCGATAACCCCCGTTCAACCTCACCCTTCCTTGTCTTCCCCGCCTATATACCGCCGTCGTCAGCTTACCCTGTGAAGGACACATAGTAAGCAAAATTGGCATAGCCCAAAACGTCAGGTCGAGGTGTAGCGCATGGAGGGGGAAGAAATGGGCTACATTCACTGACACAGTACATACGAATGATGCATTGAAACCAAACATCTGAAGGAGGATTTAGCAGTAAGAAGGAAAACAGAGCGTTCCCCTGAAACTGGCCCTGAAGCGCGCACACACCGCCCGTCACTCTCCCCAAACTTTAAAACAACCCATAAATAAGACACTAAGATCAAAAAGGGGAGGCAAGTCGTAACATGGTAAGTGTACCGGAAGGTGCACTTGGAAAAATCAGAGCGTAGCTAAACTAGATATAGCATCTCCCTTACACCGAGAAGATATCCGTGCAACTCGGATCGCACTGATACCCAACAGCTAGCCCCACCCCCCAAAATAATTAAATCAACATAACTTAAACCCTAAGACCCAAAATTTTAATTACCAAACCATTTTTCCTCCCTAGTATGGGCGACAGAAAAGGACCTAACGGGCGCCATAGAAAAGTACCGCAAGGGAAAGCTGAAAGAGAAATGAAAAAACCCAGTAAAGTACAAAAAAGCAGAGCTTAAACCTCGTACCTTTTGCATCATGCCCTAGCCAGTACAAACCTAAGCAAAATGAATTTTAGTTTAGCCCCCCGAAACTAAGTGAGCTACTCCAAGACAGCCTATTGCAGGGCACACCCGTCTCTGTGGCAAAAGAGTGGGAAGAGCTTCGAGTAGAGGTGACAGACCTACCGAACTTAGTTATAGCTGGTTGCCTAAGAACTGAATAGAAGTTCAGCCTTTTGGTTTCTTCCGTCCAACCTGGTTATACCCACCCCAGACCACAAGAATAGCCAAAAGAGTTAATCAAGAGGGGTACAGCCCTCTTGATAAAAGACACAACTTTACTAAGCAGGCCAAAGATCAAAAGACACAAGGCACAATATCCAGGTGGGCCTAAAAGCAGCCATCCCTCAGAAAAGCGTTAAAGCTCAAATATTAGCCACCCCCCAATCCCGACAATAACATCTTAAGCCTCTTAACCTATTAGGCCTCCCCATGCAAACATGGAAGAGAATATGCTAGCATGAGTAATAAGAGGGGCCTGCCCCTCTCCCAGCACCCGTGTAAATCAGAACGAACCCCCACTGAAAATTAACGCCCCCAACCAAAGAGGGTATTGAGCAACCACCTACTTAAGACTAGAAAGCCCCTCAATAATCTATAAGCGTTAACCCCACACAGGAATGCCCCAGGAAAGACTAAAAGAAAAAGAAGGAACTCGGCAAACACTAGCCTCGCCTGTTTACCAAAAACATCGCCTCTTGAGCCCCACATTATAAGAGGTCCCGCCTGCCCTGTGACCACATGTTTAACGGCCGCGGTATTTTGACCGTGCGAAGGTAGCGCAATCACTTGTCTTTTAAATGAAGACCTGTATGAATGGCATAACGAGGGCTAAGCTGTCTCCTTTTTCCAGTCAATGAAATTGATCTGCCCGTGCAGAAGCGGGCATAAAAACATAAGACGAGAAGACCCTATGGAGCTTTAGACACCAGGACAGTCTGTGTTAATTAACCTTAATAAAAAGACTAAACCAAACAGTTTTTGTCCCTTTGTCTTCGGTTGGGGCGACCGCGGGGAAACAAACAACCCCCACGTGGAATAAAGGCACCCCCTTTAAATGTAGGGTTACAGCCCTAACAAACAGAAAATCTGACCAACAATGACCCGGCACCGCCGATCAACGGACCCAGTTACCCTAGGGATAACAGCGCAATCCTCTTTTAGAGCCCATATCGACAAGAGGGTTTACGACCTCGATGTTGGATCAGGACATCCTAATGGTGCAGCCGCTATTAAGGGTTCGTTTGTTCAACGATTAAAGTCCTACGTGATCTGAGTTCAGACCGGAGAAATCCAGGTCAGTTTCTATCTATGAAGTGCTCTTTTCTAGTACGAAAGGACCGAAAAGAAGAGGCCCCTGCCCGAGCAAGCCTCCCCCCGACCTTAAGAAAACAAATAAATAAGGCAAAGGGGCACACCCCTCCGCCTGAGAAAAAGGCATTGTTAAGGTGGCAGAGCCCGGCCGAATGCAAAAGACCTAAGCCCTTTAAACAGAGGTTCAACTCCTCTCCTTAACTATGATTTCAATAATTTTAACCCACCTCCTAAATCCCCTAGCATACATTGTCCCAGTTTTACTTGCCGTTGCATTCCTAACCCTTGTCGAACGAAAAGTACTAGGATACATGCAACTACGAAAAGGCCCAAATGTGGTAGGCCCCTACGGCCTCCTCCAACCTATCGCCGACGGTGTTAAACTATTCATTAAGGAACCAATCCGACCATCAACATCCTCCCCCCTACTATTTATCTTAGCCCCTATACTAGCCCTAACACTGGCCCTCATTTTATGAGCCCCTCTGCCCCTCCCACACCCCGTCACCGACCTAAACCTAAGCATTCTCTTTATTCTAGCACTCTCAAGCTTGGCAGTTTACTCAATTCTTGGCTCAGGCTGAGCCTCCAACTCAAAATACGCACTAATCGGGGCCCTCCGAGCAGTAGCACAAACAATTTCATATGAGGTGAGCCTCGGGCTAATTCTACTCAGCGCAATTATCTTCACGGGGGGGTTTACACTGAAAACCTTCAGCACAACACAAGAAAGCATTTGACTTTTGCTCCCCGCCTGACCTCTAGCCGCAATATGGTACATTTCTACCCTGGCAGAAACAAACCGAGCACCCTTCGACCTCACAGAAGGAGAATCCGAACTAGTCTCAGGTTTCAATGTAGAATATGCAGGGGGGCCCTTCGCCCTATTCTTTTTAGCTGAATATGCCAACATCTTACTAATAAACACCCTCTCAGCAACCCTCTTCCTAGGGGCCTCCCACTTCCCCCACACCCCCGAAATCACCACAATCAACCTGATATTTAAAGCAGCATTACTATCCGTTCTTTTCCTATGAGTTCGTGCGTCCTACCCCCGATTCCGGTACGACCAACTCATGCACCTTATTTGAAAAAACTTTCTCCCCCTGACCCTTGCCCTGGTGATTTGGCACCTCGCCCTTCCCATTGCATTTGCAGGCCTCCCGCCCCAACTGTAAGCACGGAGCCGTGCCTGAAGTAAAGGGCCACTTTGATAGAGTGACTTATGGGGGTTAAAGTCCCCCCAGCTCCTTAGAAAGAAGGGACTCGAACCCTACCTGAAGAGATCAAAACTCTTAGTGCTTCCACTACACCACTTCCTAGTAAAGTCAGCTAAATAAGCTTTTGGGCCCATACCCCAAACATGTTGGTTAAACTCCCTCCTTTACTAATGAACCCCTACATCTTATCTCTCTTACTTTTTGGCCTAGGCTTAGGAACCACTATTACTTTTGCAAGCTCGCACTGACTTCTAGCCTGAATAGGCTTAGAAATTAACACCCTGGCCATCCTCCCCTTAATAGCCCAACATCATCACCCACGCGCAATTGAAGCCACCACCAAATACTTTCTCACCCAAGCAACAGCGGCCGCTACACTATTATTTGCAAGCACCACCAATGCCTGACTTACGGGGCAATGAGACATTCAACAAATATCTCACCCAATCGCCCTCACCATGGTCACCCTGGCCCTCGCCTTAAAAATTGGCCTGGCCCCCTTACACACCTGACTGCCAGAAGTACTACAAGGACTTGATCTAACAACCGGACTAATCCTATCCACCTGACAAAAACTTGCCCCGTTTGCCCTCCTCTTACAAATCTCCAAATCAGACCAAACAATACTAATTATTTTAGCCCTCGCATCCACACTAGTAGGAGGATGAGGAGGATTAAACCAAACCCAACTCCGAAAAATCCTGGCCTACTCATCAATTGCACACCTCGGCTGAATAATACTAATTATCCAATTCGCCCCCTCTTTAACCTTCCTCGCCCTACTAACCTACTTCGTAATAACTTTCTCTGCATTCCTTACATTTAAAATTAACAACTCCACAACCATTAATACACTAGCAACCTCCTGAGCAAAAACCCCCATTATCACAGCCATCATCCCCATGACACTCCTCTCCCTAGGAGGCTTGCCTCCCCTCACAGGCTTCATACCAAAGTGATTGATTCTTCAAGAACTTACCAAACAAGGCCTAGCCGCCACCGCCACAATCGCCGCTCTAACAGCACTCCTCAGCCTCTACTTCTACCTACGACTCTCCTACGCCATAACGCTAACCATGTCCCCCAACAACCTCACAGGAACCACGCCCTGACGACTAAACTCTTCCCAGCTCTCCCTACCCCTCGCCAGCTCAACCCTCATGGCCTCAGCCCTCCTTCCACTAACCCCGGCAATCACCGCCCTTCTAGCCCTTTAAAAAGAGGCTTAGGATAGTACAAGACCAAGGGCCTTCAAAGCCCTAAGCGAGGGTGAAAATCCCCCAGCCCCTGAATAAGACTTGCGGGACACTAACCCACATCTTCTGCATGCAAAACAGACACTTTAATTAAGCTAAAGCCTTACTAGACAGGAAGGCCTCGATCCTACAAACTCTTAGTTAACAGCTAAGCGCTCAAACCAGCGAGCATCCGTCTACCTTTCCCCCGCCTTGCCGGGCAAAAAGGCGGGGGAAAGCCCCGGCAGGCGCTAACCTGCGACTTAAGATTTGCAATCTGACATGTACAACACCTCAGGGCTTGGTAAAAAGAGGACTCAAACCTCTGTCCGTGGGGCTACAATCCACCGCTTAAACACTCAGCCATTTTACCTGTGGCAATCACACGCTGATTCTTCTCAACCAACCATAAAGACATCGGCACCCTCTATCTTGTATTTGGTGCCTGAGCGGGAATAGTGGGCACGGCTTTAAGCCTACTAATCCGAGCTGAGCTAAGTCAACCCGGCGCGTTACTAGGGGACGATCAAATTTATAATGTAATCGTCACCGCTCACGCCTTCGTGATAATTTTCTTTATAGTAATACCAATTATGATCGGCGGCTTCGGAAACTGATTAGTGCCTCTAATGATCGGCGCCCCCGATATGGCCTTTCCCCGAATAAATAACATAAGCTTTTGACTCCTCCCTCCCTCTTTCCTTCTTCTTTTAGCATCCTCTGGAGTAGAAGCAGGGGCTGGAACAGGCTGAACCGTATACCCTCCTCTGGCAGGAAACCTTGCCCACGCAGGAGCTTCTGTAGACCTAACAATTTTCTCGCTACATTTAGCCGGGGTGTCTTCGATTCTTGGAGCTATTAACTTCATTACCACCATTATCAATATGAAGCCTCCAGCAATTTCTCAATACCAAACGCCTCTGTTTGTCTGAGCCGTTCTAATTACAGCAGTCCTCCTCCTTCTATCTCTTCCCGTTCTTGCTGCCGGCATTACAATACTCCTAACAGACCGAAACCTAAACACAACCTTCTTTGACCCAGCAGGGGGCGGGGATCCAATCCTATACCAGCACCTTTTCTGATTTTTTGGCCATCCAGAGGTTTATATTCTTATTTTACCCGGATTCGGTATGATCTCTCACGTTGTTGCATACTATGCAGGAAAAAAAGAACCTTTCGGCTATATGGGAATAGTATGAGCAATGATGGCCATCGGCCTTCTAGGATTTATTGTATGAGCCCACCACATGTTTACCGTAGGCATGGACGTAGACACTCGCGCCTACTTTACTTCCGCCACAATAATTATTGCAATTCCAACAGGAGTAAAAGTCTTTAGCTGGCTAGCCACCCTGCACGGAGGCGCAATCAAATGAGAGACCCCCCTACTTTGGGCCCTAGGCTTCATCTTCCTATTTACTGTGGGAGGACTAACTGGTATTGTTCTGGCCAACTCCTCCTTAGACATCATACTCCACGACACTTACTACGTTGTTGCACACTTCCACTATGTCCTCTCTATGGGCGCCGTATTTGCTATTATGGCCGGCTTTGTACACTGATTCCCCCTCTTAACAGGCTACACTCTCCACAGCACCTGATCAAAAATCCACTTTGGAGTCATGTTTGTAGGGGTAAATTTAACATTTTTCCCACAACACTTCCTAGGCCTAGCTGGAATACCACGACGATACTCCGACTACCCAGATGCCTACACCCTTTGAAACACAGTCTCTTCTTTAGGGTCTTTAATTTCACTAACGGCCGTAATCATGTTCTTATTTATTATTTGAGAAGCATTTGCTGCCAAACGAGAAGTCCTCTCAGTGGAACTTACAGCAACCAACGTTGAGTGACTGCATGGCTGCCCTCCCCCATACCACACATTCGAGGAGCCTGCCTTTGTTCAAGTACAGCCCGCCCGCTAACGAGAAAGGGAGGAGTCGAACCCCCATATGCTGGTTTCAAGCCAGCCACATAACCGCTCTGTCACTTTCTTAATAAGACACTGGTATAAAGGAAAATACACTGCTTTGTCAGGGCAGAGTTGTGGGTTAAACCCCCGCGTGTCTTAAGTTTAATGGCACATCCCTCACAACTAGGATTTCAAGATGCAGCTTCCCCCGTTATAGAAGAACTCCTTCACTTCCACGACCATGCCCTAATAATCGTATTTTTAATTAGCACGCTTGTACTTTACATTATTGTAGCAATAGTCTCAACCAAACTCACTAATAAAAACATCCTAGACTCACAAGAAATTGAAATTATTTGAACCATCCTCCCTGCCATCATTCTAATTCTCATTGCCCTGCCCTCACTACGCATTCTTTACCTAATAGACGAAATTAATGACCCCCACCTAACAATCAAAGCAATAGGACATCAGTGATACTGAAGCTACGAGTATACAGACTACGAAGACCTCGGCTTTGACTCTTACATGGTCCCCACACAAGACCTGGCCCCCGGACAATTCCGCCTCCTTGAGGCCGATCATCGAATAGTGGTTCCCGTGGAATCCCCAGTTCGAGTCCTCGTTTCAGCTGAAGACGTTTTGCACTCATGAGCAGTTCCCTCCCTCGGAGTAAAAATAGACGCAGTCCCAGGGCGCCTAAATCAAACAGCATTTATTGCATCCCGCCCAGGCGTTTTTTATGGGCAATGCTCAGAAATCTGCGGCGCCAACCACAGCTTTATGCCCATTGTAGTAGAAGCAGTCCCCTTAAAACACTTCGAAAACTGATCGTCACTAATACTTGAAGATGCCTCGCTGAGAAGCTAAACTGGGCCACAGCGTTAGCCTTTTAAGCTAAAGATTGGTGCCTCCCAACCACCCTCAACGACATGCCCCAGCTCAATCCCGCTCCTTGATTCGCTATCCTAGTATTTTCATGATTAGTTTTCTTAACAATTCTACCCCCAAAAGTCCTAGCCCACACTTTCCCCAACGAGCCCACACCCCAAAGCACACAAAAACCTAAAACAGAAGCCTGAACCTGACCATGACACTAAGCTTTTTCGATCAGTTTATAAGCCCCGTTTATTTAGGGATCCCCCTAATTGCGCTAGCACTTATTCTCCCCTGACTCCTTTTCCCAACCCCCTCCACCCGATGACTAAACAATCGACTACTTACCCTACAAGGTTGATTTATTAATCGATTTACGCACCAACTGTTAATACCTTTAAATATTGGAGGACACAAATGAGCCACAATTTTCACCTCTTTAATACTATTTCTTATTTCTATAAATATGCTAGGGCTACTCCCCTACACTTTTACCCCCACAACACAACTTTCAATGAACATAGGATTCGCAGCCCCTCTTTGGCTAGCCACAGTCCTAATCGGAATACGCAATCAACCAACCGTTGCACTAGGCCACCTTCTACCAGAAGGAACCCCCACCCCTCTTATTCCAGTGCTGATTATTATCGAAACAATCAGCCTATTTATCCGCCCCCTCGCCCTCGGCGTCCGACTCACAGCCAATTTAACAGCCGGCCACCTGCTAATTCAACTAATTGCCACCGCTGCTTTCGTTTTACTCCCCCTAATACCAACAGTTGCAATTCTTACCGGAGCACTATTATTCTTACTTACCCTCCTAGAAGTGGCTGTCGCAATAATCCAAGCATACGTATTTGTCCTTTTATTAAGCCTCTATCTACAAGAAAACGTTTAATGGCCCACCAAGCACACGCATATCACATAGTAGACCCCAGCCCTTGACCCCTCACAGGAGCAGTCGCTGCCCTTTTAATGACCTCCGGCCTCGCCATCTGATTCCACTTTAATTCAACCACCCTAATAACGATCGGCTTAATCCTACTCCTTTTAACCATGTACCAGTGATGACGGGATATTGTCCGAGAAGGCACTTTCCAGGGGCACCACACACCCCCTGTACAAAAAGGCCTCCGATACGGAATAATCCTCTTCATTACATCTGAAGTCTTCTTTTTCCTAGGCTTTTTCTGAGCCTTTTATCACGCAAGCCTTGCCCCCACCCCAGAACTAGGAGGCTGCTGACCCCCAACAGGCATTACACCCCTTGACCCCTTTGAAGTTCCCCTACTTAACACAGCAGTTCTTCTAGCATCCGGTGTGACGGTCACATGAGCCCACCACAGCATTATAGAAGGGGAGCGGAAACAAGCCATTCACTCACTCACCCTAACAATCCTTCTCGGCTTCTACTTTACCTTCCTCCAAGGTATGGAGTATTATGAAGCACCCTTTACAATTGCCGACGGCGTGTACGGCTCCACTTTCTTTGTAGCAACAGGCTTTCACGGGCTACATGTAATCATTGGCTCTACTTTTCTAGCCATCTGCCTCCTCCGACAAATTCAATACCACTTCACATCCGAACACCACTTTGGATTTGAAGCAGCAGCCTGATACTGACATTTCGTAGACGTCGTATGACTCTTCCTATACATCTCTATCTACTGATGAGGCTCATAATCTTTCTAGTATTAAAGTAAGTATAAGTGACTTCCAATCACCTGGTTTTGGTTAAAGCCCAAAGAAAGATAATGAATTTAATTACCACCGTAATTACCATCGCTGCCATCCTCTCCCTGGTCCTAGCAATCGTCTCTTTCTGGCTCCCGCTAATAAACCCGGACCAAGAAAAATTATCCCCCTACGAATGCGGATTCGACCCCCTCGGATCAGCACGGCTCCCCTTTTCGCTACGATTTTTCCTAGTAGCCATCCTCTTCCTTCTATTCGACCTAGAAATCGCACTTCTACTTCCCCTGCCCTGAGGGGACCAGCTCCCCGCCCCAACCCTAACATTTTTCTGAGCAGCCTTAGTACTACTCCTACTAACCCTCGGCCTAATTTACGAATGAGCCCAAGGAGGCCTAGAATGAGCTGAATAGGTAATTATTTTAATTAAAATATTTGATTTCGGCTCAAAAGCTCGTGGTTAAAGTCCACAATTACCTAATGACCCCTGTACATTTTACCTTCTCAACAGCCTTCTTACTAGGATTAGCAGGACTAGCATTCCACCGAATACACCTTCTATCCGCCCTTCTTTGCCTAGAAGGAATAATACTCTCTCTTTTTCTTGCCTTATCCCTTTGAACCCTAGAGCTCAACGCCACCAGCTTTTCTGCCTCCCCCATGCTGCTCCTCGCTTTCTCTGCCTGCGAAGCAAGTGCAGGACTAGCCTTGCTAGTCGCCACAGCCCGCACCCACGGAACTGACCGACTTCAAAGCCTAAATCTTCTACAATGCTAAAAATTTTAATCCCGACAATTATGCTAGTCCCCACCGCTTGAATAACCCCCGCCAAATGACTCTGGCCCACAACCCTCGGCCAAAGCCTAATTATTGCCCTCGCCAGCCTAACATGACTTATTAACACATCTGAAACAGGATGGGCCTCTCTTAACTACTTCATGGCAACCGACCCCCTATCCACCCCCCTACTAGTTCTTACCTGCTGGCTTCTTCCCCTAATAATTTTAGCTAGTCAAAACCACACAGCCCCAGAGCCTATTAACCGCCAACGAATATACATCACACTTCTAATCTCCTTACAAGCCTTCCTAATCATGGCCTTTTCTGCCACCGAAGTCATCCTTTTCTACATCATGTTTGAGGCCACCCTGGTCCCCACCCTAATTATCATCACCCGATGAGGTAACCAAACTGAGCGCCTCAACGCAGGAACCTACTTCCTTTTTTATACTCTCGCTGGGTCTCTCCCCCTTTTAGTCGCCCTGCTCCTTCTACAAAACACCACGGGCACCCTTTCCCTGCTGACCCTACAATACACTCCTGCTATACCAATAATCACAATCGCCGACAAACTCTGATGAGCTGGCTGCCTACTTGCCTTCCTAGTCAAAATACCCCTCTACGGCGTCCACCTCTGACTTCCCAAAGCCCACGTCGAAGCCCCCATTGCAGGCTCAATAGTACTGGCAGCCGTCCTCTTAAAGCTGGGTGGCTACGGCATAATACGAATGATAATAATACTAGAGCCCCTCACCAAAGAACTAGGCTACCCCTTTATTATTCTCGCTTTGTGAGGGGTGATCATAACCGGGTCAATCTGCCTGCGCCAAACAGACCTCAAATCGCTCATCGCATACTCCTCTGTCGGCCACATAGGCCTAGTAGCAGGTGGAATCCTCATCCAAACCCCCTGGGGATTTACAGGGGCCCTGATCCTAATAATTGCACACGGCTTAACCTCCTCCGCCCTTTTCTGTTTAGCAAACACAAACTACGAACGAACACACAGCCGAACCATGATACTTGCCCGAGGACTACAAATTGCTCTTCCACTAATAACCGCATGATGATTTATTGCAAGCTTAGCAAACCTCGCACTCCCTCCCCTCCCCAACTTGATAGCAGAACTAATAATTATTATCTCCCTCTTCAACTGATCTTGATGAACCATTGCACTTACCGGAGCCGGCACTCTCATCACCGCAGGCTACTCTCTTTACATATTCCTAATAACACAGCGAGGCCCCCTCCCCGCACACATCATTGCCCTAAACCCTTCCCACACCCGAGAACATCTATTAATAGCCTTACACCTCCTCCCCCTTATACTACTTATTCTAAAACCAGAGTTAATCTGAGGCTGAGCCGCTTGTAGATATAGTTTAACAAAAACATTAGATTGTGATTCTAAAAACAGAGGTTAAAACCCCCTTATCCACCGAGAGAGGCTTGCCAGCAACGAAGACTGCTAATTTTCGTCCCCTCGGTTGGATTCCGGAGCTCACTCGCACATTTCTTCAAAGCTCCTAAAGGATAACAGCTCATCCGTTGGTCTTAGGAACCAAAAACTCTTGGTGCAAATCCAAGTAGCAGCTATGCACCCCACACCTATTATAATAACAACCAGCTTAATCATTATTTTTGCCCTACTCTTTTACCCAGTCATCTCAACCCTCTCCCCCACACCAAAAAACGAAATCTGGGCCCTCTCCCAGGTTAAAACCTCCGTAAAACTCGCATTTTTCGTCAGCCTCCTCCCCCTATTCCTATTCCTATCCGAAGGGGCAGAAACTGTTATCACCAACTGAAACTGAATAAATACACACACATTTGATATCAACATTAGCCTTAAATTTGACTATTATGCCCTCATCTTCACCCCTGTCGCCCTATATGTAACATGATCTATCCTAGAGTTCGCCTCATGGTACATACACGCTGACCCCTACATAAACCGCTTTTTCAAATACCTTTTGACCTTCCTAATTGCCATGATTGTTCTAGTTACAGCCAACAACATATTTCAACTGTTTATTGGCTGAGAAGGAGTGGGCATCATATCCTTTCTACTCATCGGATGATGATACGGCCGAGCGGACGCCAACACCGCTGCCCTGCAAGCAGTTATTTACAACCGCGTCGGAGACGTCGGATTAATTTTCGCAATAGCATGAATGGCAACCAACCTTAACTCATGAGAAATACAACAAATATTTTCCGCCGCCAAAGGCCTAGACCTAACCTTCCCCCTACTAGGGCTAATTATTGCCGCAACCGGCAAATCAGCCCAATTTGGACTTCACCCATGACTACCCTCTGCAATAGAGGGTCCTACGCCGGTCTCTGCCCTACTTCACTCAAGCACCATGGTCGTGGCAGGTATTTTTTTATTAATTCGAATAAGCCCTTTAATGGAGTCTAACCCCACAGCCTTGACCATCTGCCTATGCCTAGGCGCCCTTACAACCCTGTTTACAGCCACCTGCGCACTCACTCAAAACGACATCAAAAAAATCGTTGCATTTTCAACATCAAGCCAACTAGGCCTCATAATAGTGACAATCGGGCTTGGTCAACCTCAACTAGCCTTCTTGCACATCTGCACCCATGCCTTCTTTAAAGCAATATTATTCCTATGTTCCGGCTCGATTATCCACAGCCTAAATGACGAACAAGACATTCGAAAAATAGGAGGCATGCACCACTTAACCCCTTTCACATCTTCTTCACTAACAATCGGAAGCCTCGCCCTAACAGGCACCCCCTTCCTAGCCGGATTTTTCTCTAAAGATGCTATCATTGAAGCACTAAATACATCCTACCTTAACGCCTGAGCCCTCGCCCTAACACTTCTCGCAACCTCTTTCACCGCCGTTTACAGCCTCCGAGTAGTATTCTTCGTCTCCATGGGCCACCCCCGATTTAACACACTTTCCCCCATCAACGAAAATAACCCCGCAGTAATCAACCCCATCAAACGACTAGCCTGAGGAAGCATTATCGCCGGCCTACTAATTACATCAAACATTTTACCCCCTAAAACCCCTATTATAACCATGCCCCCACTTCTTAAACTAGCCGCACTCACAGTTACCATCATCGGCCTACTCACGGCCCTCGAACTAGCTTCCCTCACGAACAAACAATTTAAGCCAACCCCACTACTCAGCCCTCACCACTTCTCCAACATACTAGGCTTCTTCCCAGCAGTAATCCATCGCCTCCCCCCAAAAATCAACCTACTTTTGGGCCAACACATCGCCAGCCAAATAGTGGACCAAACATGGCTCGAAAAGTCAGGGCCAAAGGCCACATATTCCCTCAACCTCCCCCTCATCACCACCACCAGCGACACCCAACGGGGGATAGTAAAAACATTCCTAACCTTTTTCTTCCTTACATTCCTCCTGGCCCTCCTCCTCATAATTAACTAAACCGCCCGAAGGGCCCCCCGACTAAGCCCTCGAGAAAGCTCCAGCACAACAAACAAAGTAAGAAGAAGCACCCACGCCCCCACCACCAACATTCATCCCCCCGCAGAATATATTAACGCCACCCCCGCCATATCCGCTCGAAAAACAGAAAACTCAACCAGCTCATCCGCCGTCACCCAAGAATTACTATATCACCCACCTCAAAAAAAGGCAGCCCCAATCAAAACCACTGCCGAGTATATCCCCGCATGCAAGACAACTGGACGACTTCCCAAAGTCTCCGGATAAGGCTCAGCAGCTAAAGCTGCTGAATAAGCAAAGACAACCAGTATGCCCCCAAGATAAATTAAAAATAAGACCAACGACAAAAAAGGGGCCCCATGCCCCACTAAAATACCACAGCCCATCCCTGACACAACAACCAGCCCCAGTGCTCCAAAATAGGGGGAAGGATTCGAAGCAACCACAACCAGGCCCATAACTAATCCAAACATAAATATACACATCATATAAGTCATAGTTTCTGCCAGGACTCTAACCAGGACTAATGGCTTGAAAAACCACCGTTGTTATTCAACTACAAAAACATTAATGGCCAGCCTACGAAAGACACACCCCCTACTAAAAATCGCAAACGACGCACTAGTGGACCTCCCTGCCCCCTCAAACATCTCCGCATGATGAAACTTCGGCTCCCTTCTAGGCTTATGCCTTGGGGCCCAACTCGTCACAGGAATTTTCCTTGCAATACACTACACAGCCGACATCGCAACAGCATTCTCATCCGTCGCCCACATTTGCCGAGACGTCAACTTCGGATGGTTAATTCGAAATATGCACGCCAACGGCGCCTCTTTCTTCTTCATCTGCATCTACCTGCACGTCGGACGAGGTTTGTATTATGGCTCCTACCTGTACAAAGAAACCTGAAACATCGGCGTCGTCTTACTTCTTTTAGTCATAATAACCGCTTTCGTTGGCTACGTTCTCCCCTGAGGACAGATATCCTTCTGAGGCGCCACAGTCATCACCAATCTTCTTTCCGCTGTGCCCTATGTGGGCAACACCCTTGTACAATGAATCTGAGGAGGCTTCTCAGTCGACAATGCAACCCTTACACGTTTCTTCGCCTTTCACTTCCTTCTCCCTTTCATTATCGCAGCCGTAACAGTCCTACACCTCCTCTTCTTACACGAAACAGGCTCAAACAACCCAGCAGGACTAAACTCCGACGCCGACAAAATTCCTTTCCACCCGTACTTTTCCTATAAAGACCTGCTAGGCTTCGCTATTATGCTGTTGGCCCTGACATCCCTAGCTCTATTTACCCCCAACTACCTAGGGGACCCAGACAACTTCACCCCCGCAAATCCACTAGTCACGCCCCCACACATCAAGCCCGAATGATACTTCTTGTTTGCCTACGCTATTTTACGCTCGATCCCTAACAAACTAGGAGGAGTTCTAGCCTTACTCGCATCAATCCTCGTGCTCATACTAGTCCCCTTCTTACACACCTCTAAACAACGAAGCCTCACCTTCCGACCTCTCTCCCAATTCATCTTCTGAGCCTTAGTCGCAGATGTAATAATTCTTACTTGAATTGGAGGAATACCAGTTGAACACCCCTACGTTATCATCGGACAAATCGCATCAGTACTTTACTTCATAATTTTCCTAGTCTTCCTTCCAATAGCAGGATGATTGGAAAACAAACTACTTGCATTAAATTGCAGTGGTAGCTCAGCGCCAGAGCGCCGGTCTTGTAAGCCGGCCGCCGGAGGTTAAAATCCTCCCCACTGCTTCAAAGAAGGGAGATTTTAACTCCCACCACTAGCTCCCAAAGCTAGAATTCTAAATTAAACTATTCTTTGGTCATAATACATATATGTATTTACACCATATATTTATGTTAACCATAATTAATAATGCTTTAGGACATATAATATGTATAATCCACATACATAGGCTTTGACCATTCATTCATCAGCATGTCAACTAAGCCTGACACAATGCATTAACTGAATACACAACACCGATTGCATACTGATAGATATTACCCAAGCTATTTAACCACACGACAAGTTAAGACCTAACACAAATTTAAATCACCCATATATACCAGGATTCAGATTCCCGTCAAGATCACAATCCGATGTAGACAAGAATAACATCCGAGTATAAGCAAAGCGATCACGTTTATTGATGGTCAGGGACAGAAATTGTGGGGGTTTCACCTAGTGAACTATTCCTGGCATTTGGTTCCTATTTCAGGGCCATTAATTGATAGCATTCCCCATACTTTCCTTGACGCTTGCATAAGTTGTTGGTGGAGTACATACGGTGCGTTAGCCACATGCCTAGCGTTCTTTCTAATGGGCTAGGTTATTTTTTTTGTCCTCCTTTCACTTGGCATTTCACAGTGCAGCGCTAAGGCTTGTTGACAAGCGTGTACATTTTCCTCGCATTGGCGCGCGATGTTCATGGTGGAAAGGATTTCATTGAAGAATTGCATAACTGATATCATGAGCATAAAGGTTAATGGTTTCTCCTAAGATATCTAAGGTATGTCCCCCTCGGCTTTTGCGCGTTAAACCCCCCTACCCCCCTAAACTCGGAAGCTGGTATTATTCCTGCAAACCCCCCGGAAACAGGAAAGCCTCGAGTAGGGAATTGCTCCACCTAAGCATGCATCTATTTACATTATTATAATAATGCAGTT